TTGTTTCTCCTTAATTTTATTTAAATTTTGAATCTACTCCTTCGAAGAAAAGAAAATAAGTCTCTTGAAATTTTGAACCTCCGATTGTATCCGAACGAGAGGAATGTTGAAAAGTCACTACGAACCCGAAACATACCATTGGAAAGTGATTCAGTAATTAAACCTTCATGAATCCATTTTTGTTCTTTCATTCCAGGTAACCCCTTTAATTATCAACTCATGGAGTAGGAGTGATATTAGACAACCCTTCCTCTTTTTTCAAAAAAAAAATAGGAAGTTTTCCTACGGATGCAATTCGTAGATCATAAAGATCACCATATATATAACAAAATTTCTCCCCCGATTCCTTCTAGTCGAGCCTCTCGGTCTGTCATTATACCTCGAGAAGTCGAAAGAATTACAATACCCATTCCTCCTAAAATCCTAGGAATTCGTTGATGGTTGGAATAGATTCGTAGGCCGGGTCGGCTGATACGTTTTAAAACAGTTCTATATGGCCCTTTTCTATTCCTTCTATGTCGCAGAGTTGAAACCAAGAAATATTTCTTGCTTACTCGATGTTTTCTCACATTTTCGATAAAGCCTTCGCGTAGAAGTATTTTAACAATGTTTTCAGTGATATTTGTAGATGCTATTCGAACCGTTCCTTTTTTATCCATGTCAGCATTTCGTATAGAAGTTATTATTTCGGCAATAGTGTCCCTACCCATGATGAACTATAATTATTGGTGCCTCCGGGTTTTTATATAATCAGCATGCTCTACTCTTTTTTTTTCATGAATTATTAAAGGTATATGCGTGAGAAACAATCTACTAATGCATTCTACTAATTAATGGAATCTAATTCAGTTCAGATATCTTACTATGAACCTCCCTTTTTTTATGTTTTATTATGTTTTCATCTATTAGTATTTATTTAGAATCTATTTATAATACCTCAGGAGCTAATGAGACTATTTTAGTAAAATTCAACTGTCTCAATTCCCGAGCGATCGCACCAAAAACTCGAGTTCCTTTGGGATTTCCTTCTTGATCAATGACAACTGCTGCATTGTCATCATATTGTATTATCATACCATTGTCACGTTTGAGTTCTTTACATGTACGTACAATTACAGCTCTGATCACTTCTGATCTTTGTAGAGGCATATTGGGAACTGCTTCTTTGATTACAGCAACAATAACGTCACCAATATGAGCATATCGGCGATTACTAGCTCCTATGATTCGAATACACATTAATTCTCTAGCCCCGCTGTTGTCCGCTACATTTAAATAGGTCTGAGGTTGAATCATATCATTCTTATTATTTTTCTCTTTTTTCTTTCAATGCTAACTAACTAAAGGGCGAAGAAAAAAAGAAGAAAGATTGTTTGTCCAGAAATAAAAAAACTGCGGTTTTTTCATCACAAGGCCCCTTTCCTTTCGTTCCATATCCCTATCCCGCAATAACGAATTGAGTTCGTATAGGCATTTTGGACGCAGCTATAGAAATAGCTTCTCTGGCTACAATTTCTGATACTCCACCCATTTCATAAAGTATTCGACCCGGTTTAACGACGGATACCCAATATTCGGGAGATCCTTTCCCCGAACCCATACGTGTTTCGGTAGGCCTTACTGTAACAGGTTTGTCTGGAAATATACGTACCCATATTTTTCCACCACGACGCGCATATCGTGCCATGGCTCGTCGCCCCGCTTCTATTTGTCTAGATGTGATCCAAGCGGGTTCAAGTGCCTGAAGGGCGTATCCGCCGAAACAAATTCGATTGCCTCGATAAGATATTCCCTTCATTCTTCCTCTATGTTGTTTACGAAATCTGGTTCTTTTGGGGTTATAGTTGATGGTTGTTTCTCAATGCCATCTCTACTGCAGAACTGGACATGAGAGTTTCTTCTCATCCAGCTCCTCGCGAATGAAACGATTAAATAATATTGTATATATTTTGAATTGAATGAATAATGAATCATGGAATTTTTTGAGATATAATCTGTCACGTACACGTAGGAATAAAATAAAATGATAAATTCCATTTTATAATTAATGAATCTTCATTTATTTTTACCTTTATTTTATTTATTTTTATTGAATTGCCCAAAACTTAGCAATCCAGTAAGGCTTTCGCGGGCGAATATTTGCTCTTTCAACATCCCTTTCATTCGTAGGGGCGTTCCATGACCTATCAGAATAAATGAATTGGTTCTTGGCTCGTTCCGCCATCCCACCCAATGAATCATTAGGATTCGTTTTCAAGGGAATCTTCCTCAGTCACAGGTTCTGTCGTTCCCATCGCTTCTCGATTAATGACTAGGCCCGAACTCCGCAATGGAGCTCCTAATAAAATTTGTTCCTGAATCAATCTTCTCAGTCTTTATTGACTCGGCGCTCTTTATTCTTTTTTATTTTTCGTATAAATTGTATTCATATTCATCGAATCTAATTATTAATTATGGACGAATACATTAATGCTTTATTACATTGCCTTTTATAAGATAGTTCATAGACCATACATATTGGAATCATATATCATTGCTATTCTTTTTCTTTCTTTCTCTCACCCCTCCATTTATCCATATCCCTTTGTTTTTGCTTCACAACCTTATAGATTGATTTTTCTTTTATGTAAAAAAAAATGCTTCAGTTGCTACAACAATATGATCAATACATCATATAGCGACTGGTTCCTTGGATCCAGATAATACGAAGCAATGAGCTGGTTATTAGTTATATAGTTATTAGTTCATACTAGGGGATGGCCCTTTGTTTTTTAATCCTAACCTAACTCTAAATAAAAAACCAACGAGTCACACACTAAGCATAGCAATTATATGGAGATGGAGTCAATCGAATTGTTATTCAACCCTATAGAATTAAGAATTCGAAAAAATTCTCATTTTTTTGATTGAACGGAAAAAAATGAACGAGTTTGTGATTTTTTATTCAATTGCCGGATGGATGGAACAGAAAGACAACGAAAGGCCCATTATTCCTCGTCTGCAAATATCCAAATTTTGATTCCTAATGCCCCATAGATAGTTCGAACTGTATAGGAACAATAATCAATTTTGGCTCGAATGGTTTGTAGGGGAACCCTACCTTCTCTGATCCATTCGACACGTGCTATTTCCTTTCCGTCGATACGCCCTGCAATTTGTACTTGAATTCCCTTTGTATCTGCTTTTTCAGTTAATTCAATAGCTTTTTTCATTGCCTTTCGAAACGAAACTCTATTCTTTAATTGTTCGGCTATAAATTCTGCAAGAATATTAGGTTGTCCATACGGTTTTTCAACTCTTGTGATAGCAATGTTAAGTTTTTGGTTCACAGAATTAAATTCTTTTTGTGCATTGCTCTGTAATTCTTCAATTCCTCGCGGGCTGCCCTCTATGAACAATTTTGGGAATCCCATATATATTATGACCTGGATCAGATCGATTCTTTTTTTAATCTTTATGCGTGCAATTCCCTCGGCACCCGAGGATATTTTCCTATTTTTTTGTACATAATTCTTGATACAATCCTGTATTTTTTGATCTTCCTGGAGACCCTCGGAATAACTTTTTGGTTGTGCAAACCAAACAGAATGATGACTTTGGGTTGTACCAAGTCGGAAACCGAGTGGATTTATTTTTTGTCCCATAGCACCTCGCTATCTCTATAAGGCCATATCATTTCTCTATTAGCCCACGTCATTCTGTTACGATATAGCATATGATCCATCATATATAGATACCTCTCTCTGACATCTTTATACTTATCTTTATATACCCATCCATATTTTCTTAACCATATGAAATAGTTTTTCTCTTTAGATGTATCTTTCAATACAATAGTTATATGACAGGTGGGTCTTTTTATCGGATAACTACGTCCTCGGGCTCGGGGTTTTAACTTTTTCATGCTAGTACCTTCATTAACTTCGGCTTGACTAATGATTAAAGCCGTTTCGTTGAATCCCATATTGTGACTAGCATTTGCTGCTGCAGAATAAACTAATTTTAAAATGGGATAACACGCTCGATAAGGCATGAGTTCTAGTATCATAAGTGTTTCCTCGTAGGGACGCCCACGAATCTGATCAATTACTCTTCGCGCTTTATGAGCAGACATACGTATATGTTGACCTAAAGCGTATACTTCTACATCTGGGTCACTCTTTATCATAAGGTTCACCTCCCACCAATAAACGATGAGCACCCATATCCACTTTATTAATTAATATATTAACGACGAGATTTATTATCGTTTCTCGCATGCCCCCGGAAATTCAGAGTAGGTGCAAATTCTCCCAATTTGTGACCTACCATACGATCTGTTATATAAATAGGCAAATGTTCCTTTCCATTATGAATAGCAATTGTATGGCCGATCATTGTGGGTATAATGGTAGATGCCCGGGACCAAGTTACGATTGTATCTTTTTCTGCCCTCGTGTTGAGCTTCGCAATTTTTATCAATAAATGATTAGCTACAAAAGGATTTTTTTTTAGTGAACGTGTCACAGCTAATTACTCCTTTTTTTTTGTAAAGATGAGGAAACATATTCTATTTTCAATATTCTCCTATTTACTACGGCGACGAAGAATCAAACTATCACTATATTTATTCCTTTTTCTACTTCTTCTTCCAAGCGCAGGATAACCCCAAGGGGTTGCGGGTTTTTTTCTACCAATTGGGGCCCTCCCTTCGCCACCCCCATGGGGATGGTCTACAGGGTTCATAACTACTCCTCTTACTACAGGACGCTTACCTAGCCAACACTTAGATCCGGCTCTACCCAAACTTTTCTGGTTCACCCCAACATTACCCACTTGTCCGACTGTTGCTGAGCAGTTTTTGGATATCAAACGGACCTCCCCAGATGGTAATTTTAATGTGGCCGATTTACCCTCTTTTGCAATCAGTTTCGCTACAGCACCCGCTGCTCTCGCTAATTGTCCACCCTTTCCAAGTGTGATTTCTATGTTATGTATGGCCGTGCCTAAGGGCATATCGGTTGAAGTAGATTCTTCTTTTTGATCAATCAAAATCCCTTCCCAAACTGTACAAGCTTCTTCCAAAGCATACGGCTTTCTGGATGTATATGATGATATCTAGACAGATGGATCTCATATGAATCGTATGATGAAATACCACACGAGTGGGAATCCAAATCTGCCGAATCACTCATGTTATGATCTTCTACATCCTAGGTCTCCCCGTTCCTTCATCTGGCTTATGTTCTTCATGTAGCATTCAGACCGAATGACTTTATGAAATTACGTCGATACTTCCACATATTACGGGTAACGTAGGAGACATCTCTATTTTTCCCGGGGGGGTAGAATTACCACTGCTTAGCTTTCAATTCGCCTCTGACCATCAAATGAAATGTGAATAACCCGTCCTCCTCTCTTTGAAACAAGGGGCGCTCCGGCTCTATCGGTGCTTCAAACAATTTTGTCTTCTCCATATTACTATATCTCTAGAGTCAATAATTTTATATGAGGAACTACTGAACTCAATCACTTGCTGCCATTACTCTTCAGTTTTCTGTTGAGGTCTATCCCGTAGAGGTACTCAAATTGGATCAGTGATCGATTTCTAGGTTTCGTTGTAAACCTAATTGGTTACTTCCAATTACGTAAATCAATGGTTCAAACCGCACTCAAAGGTAGGGCATTTCCCATTGAGATAGGAACTTCTGTACCAGAAACAATGGTATCTCCAATGATAGCCCCTCTGGGATGTAAAATATATCTCTTCTCACCATCCCCATAGTGTATGAGACAAATATATGCATTTCGATTAGGGTCGTATTCTATGGTTACGATTCTACCAGATATGTCTTTTTCATTCCGTCGAAAATCGATTTTACGGTATAGACGCTTATGACCTCCCCCTATATGCCTTGCGGTAATGATTCCTCTGGCATTACGACCTTTACCACAACGACGCTGTCCATAGATCAAATTATTTCGTGGATTGGATTTCACTTGACTGCCGACGGCTCCATTGCGTGTGCTCGGGGTAGAAGTTTTGTATAAATGTATCGCCGTGTTATTAAGTATTTTGATTTAAGTTCTTTTCTTTCTAAGAGGTGGAATAGAATAACCCGGTTGAAGCGTAATGATCATACGTCTGTAATGCATTGTATGTCCCATAATGGGTCCCATTCTTCTACCCTTTCCCGGGAGTCGATGACTATTCATAGCTATTACCTTGACACCAAAGAAGAGTTCGACCCAATGCTTTATTTCTGTCCTAGTTGATCCTGATTCGACATTAGAAGTATATTGATTGTTCCCCAATAACCGAATACTTTTGTCTGTAAATACTGCATATTTGATTCCATCCATAAATCCATTTTCTTCCCTATGAGTTCCAGTATCGATAAGAATTCTATTTCTTACTGTTCATATGTTATGGTATGAATATACCATACCAATTCGTTATGTATGGATGATGAGATTTCATTGATACAGAGCCAATTCCAATAGACGTATTGAACGTTCCCGTTGGCGTGCATCCAGCAGGAATTGAACCTACGAATTTGCCAATTATGAGTTGGGCGCTTTAACCATTCAGCCATGGATGCGTAACGGGGATCGTCGTACATCGTGAATAACCAAATTCCAATTGAAATGAAATCCTTAGGAGGAATCAATGAAGCAGGAAGCAGTGAAACGACATCCATTAAAATCCTGGATCTTCGAATTGAGAGAGATATTGAGAGAGATCAAGAATTCTCACTATTTCTTAGATTCGTGGACCAAATTCGATTCCGTGGGATCTTTCACTCACATTTTTTTCCACCAAGAACGTTTTATGAAACTCTTTGACCCCCGAATTTGGAGTATCCTACTTTCACGCGATTCACAGGGTTCAACAAACAATCGATATTTCACGATCAAAGGTGTAGTAGTACTGCTTGCAGTAGCGGTCCTTATATATCGTAATCGTATTAACAATCGAAATAGGGTCGAAAGAAAAAATCTCTATTTGATGGGGCTTCTTCCTATACCTATGAATTCCATTGGACCCAGAAATGATACATTGGAAGAATCTTTTGGGTCTTCCAATATCAATAGGTTGATTGTTTCGCTCCTGTATCTTCCAAAAGGGAAAAAGATCTCTGAGAGTTGTTTCATGGATCCGAAAGAGAGTACTTGGGTTCTCCCAATAACTAAAAAGTGTATCATGCCTGAATCTAACTGGGGTTCGCGGTGGTGGAGGAACCGGATCGGAAAAAAGAGGG